TTGAAATTCCATCCAGTAAAACGGAAGAATTATAAATCTCCAAAATAATAGATAGGAATACCGCAAATAGAGCCATTGCGACACCCATCAAAGGAGTAGTTCCCCACCCCGGAGCTACTTTACCATATTCCGAATTCAATGGTTTCAATAAATCCCCTACAATAGTTCGTCTTGGACCAGATCTAGAACTCCCCTCAACGCTTTGTGTAGCCATAAATCCTTTTTTGTATTAACTGAGATCTGTTGACTTTGTATACCATTCCGTTGTAAATAAATGATCTTATCATAGATCCATTGTGGTCTGGAAATTATTATTTTTTTTATTATTATATAATAATGGAAACAGCAACCCTAGTCGCCATCTCTATATCTGGTTTACTTGTAAGTTTTACTGGGTATGCCTTATATACTGCTTTTGGGCAACCCTCTCAACAACTAAGAGATCCATTCGAGGAACACGGGGACTAGTTGAAGTAATGAGCCCCCCAAGATTGGGAGGCTCATTACTTCAATTAAGATAATGAAAAATCATTTCACCTTTTTAGTTGGAACTTTAGGCGGTTCTCGAAAAAAGATAGCGAAAAAAATTATTCCTAGAGTCGATACTAAGAGGAATGTATAAACTAATGCTTCCATAGATTCAATCGTGGTTTACAATTATAGCTTCCATATCTGTTTATTTAGAGCGTTCCCGGATAAAAAAAGAGCAAGAGTCAAGACAAAGAAAAGGCGGCGATTCAAATCAAGATGTCCCCAGTACCCTATGTCAAATTACAAAAAGAAAATAGAGACGAAAAATCAGAGATTAATGTTGTATCAAACTACTTGTCTTCTTGTAGTTGGATCTCCAAGTTTTTGGAATGCTCCAAATTCCACCTGAGCGTCTAAATCTGGATCAATACCAGCAAAAACATCTCTAAACAAGGTTCGAGAGCCATGCCAAATGTGTCCGAAGAAGAAGAGCAGGGCAAACGAAGCATGTCCAAAAGTAAACCAACCCCTTGGACTACTACGAAAAACACCATCGGATTTCAAAGTAGCACGATCTAATTCAAAAATTTCACCCAATTGTGCGCGTCTAGCATATTTTTTCACAGTAGCAGGATCACTATAACTGACTCCATTTAGTTCACCACCATAGAACTCAACAGTTACACCTACTTGTTCAACACTATACTTCGATTCTGCCCTTCGAAAAGGAACATCGGCTCTAACAATTCCGTCTCCGTCTACCAAAACAACCGGAAATGTTTCAAAAAAAGTAGGCATACGACGTACAAAAAGCTCACGCCCTTCTTTATCTCTAAATAGAGGATGTCCTAACCACCCAATAGCTATTCCATCCCCGTTATCCATTGAACCTGCTCTGAACAATCCACCCTTTGCCGGATTATTTCCGATGTAATCATAAAAAGCTAATTTTTCAGGAATTTTAGACCAAGCTTCGGATAAGCTTTGATTTTCAGCCAGCCCAGTACCAACTCTTCGATATATTTCTTGCTGGAAGTATCCTTGATCCCATTGATAACGAGTGGGACCAAATAATTCAATGGGGGTAGTTGCTGAACCATACCACATAGTTCCAGCAACAACAAAAGCTGCAAAAAAGACAGCAGCGATACTACTGGAAAGCACGGTTTCAATATTTCCCATACGTAATCCTTTGTATAGACGTTGGGGCGGGCGGACACTAAGATGGAATAGGCCCGCCAATATGCCCAATGTCCCTGCTGCAATATGATGAGAGGCTATTCCTCCCGGAACAAAAGGATCAAAACCTTCCACACCCCACGCTGGATTTACAGATTGTACTTTTCCGGTTAGCCCATAAGGATCAGACACCCATATTCCAGGACCATACAATCCTGTTACATGAAAAGCACCAAACCCAAAACAAGCCACTCCTGAGAGAAATAAATGAATTCCAAAGATCTTGGGCAAATCTAAAGAAGGTTTTCCTGTACGTTCATCACAAAAGATTTCTAGATCCCAATACACCCAATGCCAGATAGCTGCCAAGAAGCACAAGCCAGAAAACACAATATGCGCCCCAGCCACACCTTCATAACTCCAAATACCCGGATTCGTTATAGTTCCTCCTGTAATACTCCAACCACCCCATGAATTGGTTATTCCTAAACGAGTCATGAAGGGTATAACGAACATACCTTGTCTCCACATTGGATCGAGAACGGGGTCAGAAGGATCAAAAACTGCTAATTCATATAGAGCCATCGAGCCGGCCCAACCAGCAACCAAAGCTGTATGCATTATATGGACAGCCAGCAAACGACCGGGATCATTCAATACGACGGTATGAACACGATACCAAGGCAAACCCATGGAATACCCCCTTATCAACGAAAGATAGACACTATGTAACTTTATTGCACTGGAAAAAACTATGTTATGGACCTCCCTTTTTCAGTGGATTATCTCGGAGAAAGGATTCCATTTTTTTTTTTTTTAGTATTTTAGTCAGAATGTCACAATTCTGTTTGTAGGAACAAAGAGAAGCAGATCTATTCTATACCAGATAAGTACCAATACGCAATGGGAGGTTGACTCCATTTTAGATGAGCGAATGCATACGGATTTGTTCATCATTCAAAAAGCCTATTCGTAAGAATTTTACTTTATTCATTTTGTCTTCTTTTTTTTTTTATATTATGAACTTATCGAATCTGCGCAAATAACAAATAAAATAAAACAAAAAAATAATAAAATAAAAGCCAATATCCAATATAATATTATTAAGACAATAAATTCATATAATATTATTAAGACAATAAATTCATTTAAGACAATAAATTCATTTAAGACAATAAATTCATTGTTACGCTTTCACATCAAAGTGAAATAGAGTACTTCATTTTTTTTTATTTCATTTAATGCCTATTGGTGTTCCAAAAGTCCCTTTTCGAAATCCCGGAGAGGATAGTTCAAATTGGATTGACGTATAGTGCGACTTGTCAGAGACATTGGGTCATTATGGGATTTCCCCGTTCTCTACCCCGATCGAGATATCCTCTGTTTCACCAAAGAAGGATTGATTAAATCATCCAAAAATTAGAGCGTGAAGTGGCAATAAAGTGCAATTAGATCTATGCTTTGGAGGTATTCAGATTAATATTATCAATTAGAATAATTTATGGTTAGCTTGTTTGGACCAATAAAATGAAGTATCCAGGCTCCGCTTAGAAAAACCCAATTAGTACTATATCCATGATTACTATTTGTATCATATTCTATTTATAAATTTTATAAATTAGAAATAGGAGTAATTTAAAACTACTAATCATAATCAATCGAATAATTTGATAAATACGTCAAATATTTTGTGGAAGGCGTGAAATGAATTGAAAAAAAAGAAAGTTGTAGCAAAAAGACACGGTATTGGGGGCATTTGCCCTATATGTGCAAATCCAAATCGGGCAGATCTTTACTCGGAGTAGAGCACAAACCTAAAAGAATTAAAGAAGCCCACTCAGGAACAAGAGAATGTTATCGTGATTTGAATTGGATCCCGATAAAAGAATACATCAATGAGAAGTTAGTTTGATAAGTTTAATGAATTTTTTTTTTTATTATAGGTAAACGGGTAAAAAAACCATCTTTCTTGAAAAATGGAGGAAAAACCCCTTCGTTATTCGTTAAATGGGATCTACATATTGATTCTTTTTTTCGCGATTTTTGATGAACCGTATGCATCAAAAGGTGCATGTACGGTTCCTAAGGGATAGAATTTGATCCTAATCAACCGACTTTATCGAGAAAGATTACTTTTTTTAGGTCAAGATATTGATAGTGAGATCTCGAATCAACTTATCGGTCTTATGGTATATCTCAGTACAGAAAGTGAGATCAAAGATTTGTATTTGTTTATCAACTCTCCTGGCGGATGGGTAATACCCGGAATAGCTATTTATGATACTATGCAATTTGTGCGACCAGATGTACAAACAGTATGCATGGGATTAGCCGCTTCAATGGGATCTTTTATCCTGGTCGGAGGAAAAATTACCAAACGTCTAGCATTCCCTCACGCTTGGCGCCAATGAGTTTTTATTTTATTTGAAAGAAAAAAGAAAACTATGCCTTCGCCATATGAAATATGAATATTAAGTAATAATAGCATGGCATTTCGAATTCAATATAAGAATTTTTTTTTTATTTCGTTTTAACATTAGATTATGTATTGAAAGAGTAGTATGAGATATTAGGGGTAGTTCCGATTTTATCGGGAGCCTATTTCAGTGTCGCAAACTTTTTTTTTGTTTTCACACCATAAGGTTCTTAATGCTATTTATATTATTATGAATTATGAAAGAGGACAAAAAAAAAAAGATTATATTCTTTTTTCTTTTTTTTTTTTATTTGAAAAAAAAAAAGAAACTTTGGGATTGCTAAATCACCGATGAAATAAAGCAACGGAGCCACCATAGTATTTTGTTTTTCTTAATTCCTCCCAAGGAAAGGGTGGTCATTGTATCATTTACCGACCTAGGCTTTGTAGACTCTCTATTTTTCTTCGGTAAAAGTGAATTCTCTTGTAGAGCCGTATGCAATGCGCAAGCAATGCCTGTACGGTTGTTCAATTCTATCTTTTTTTTTATTCTTTATCTCTTCTCGTGACCTTCTTATGCGAGATAAAGTAACCCTTTATTATCTTATATCATCAGGGTAATGATCCATCAACCTTTTGCTGCTTTTTATGAAGCACAAATAGGAGAATTTGTCCTGGAAGCGGAAGAACTACTGAAACTGCGCGAAATCCTCACAAGGGTTTATGCACAAAGAACAGGCAAACCCTTATGGGTTGTATCTGAAGACATGGAAAGGGATGTTTTTATGTCAGCAGCAGAAGCCCAAGTTCATGGAATTGTTGATCTTGTAGCAGTTGCATAAAAAATAGCAGGAATTTCACACAAATCGCGATTTGAGATTTTAGTTTCTTAACGAGGTTTCATATTCTATTAATTTGAATTTTATTAATTTTAATATTTAATAAAATATTAAAATAGAATATGAATATAGAAAGAATTCATAATCATCCGGTTAGGATCGATCTAAACCAGCCCATTATGCATACGATTCAACATGCCAACTATTAAACAACTTATTAGAAACACAAGACAGCCAATCAGAAATGTCACCAAATCCCCCGCTCTCGGGGGATGCCCTCAGCGCCGAGGGACATGTACTAGGGTGTATGTGCGACTCGTTCAGATTTCAGATTGTGAGTTGGGACAAAAGAAAGAATTTTTCCACTATCCGTGATCAGTACCGATGAATAGGATAGAATGGAAGACTCCCCTTCACTATCTAAAATGAAAAAAAAAAGATCTAGAATATGCTTCTATTGTGTATCAAATTTATGGTTTCTATTGGTGCAAATTCAATTACCTCAATTTTCAATTGAAAATGCGAAAGAATTCCCCATTGGTAGCAAATGATTATCTGTTAAGCAGGGCAAATCTTATTTAAATTAAAAAGCCGAAAATAGATGCCTCTACTCTTGCAAGAACGGACTAACAAGGTCAGCTAATCAGCTAATCCACATAATTAAATACCGTTACTGTAAAAACGGATCTCGTTGTGAAAGACCTACTACTGGGGAATTCATGGGTAGAGCCAAAAAGTGTAAACTGTACAAGTTAACAATAGCATTGATTCGATCAAGTAAGGGGCTCCGGTGTATAGAGAGGACCTCGCCGTTTAAGAAATAACCATAGAAACGATGGAACCCACTATTTATTTATCCATTTCTATTTACTACTTAATTACTACTTATTTTTATTTACTATATTTTTGTTATTTTTGTTTGATACCTAGTACCAATAAGATTTCTTATTTCAAGGCGAAATGCTTATAAAAAAAAAAAAGAAAAAATAGTGGTTGGGAAGGTTAGAGTAGCAAAAGCCGTTGGAATTATTATTTTATACATTGGAAGAATCCGTTTTGTTATTCTAGAAAAGGGAAAAAGAATAACTGAAAGAAAGGAAATCGATTAGTTATTTATCAAAGTTTCGTTTATTCAATGACCAGAATTAGACGAGGATATATAGCTCGGAGGCGTAGAACAAAAATTCGTTTATTCACATCAAGCTTTCGTGGGGCTCATTCAAGACTTACTCGAACTATTATTCAACAAAGAATAAAAGCTTTGTTTTCGGCCTATCGGGATAGAGATAGGCACAAAAGAAATTTTCGGTGTTTATGGGTCACTCGTATAAATGCAGCAATTCGCGAGAATGCAGTATCCTATAGTTATAGTACATTAATAAACAATCTGTACAAGAGACAGTTGCTTCTTAATCGTAAAATACTTGCACAACTAGCTATATTAAATAGGAATTGCCTTTATCTGATTTCCAATGACATGATAAAATAAGGAGATTGGAAGGAATCCTTCGGAATGTTTGACTTTGACATGGAATTACTTGGAAAATGAATTCCGGGAAGGTAGAATAGAAATAAGTATGATAAAATATGATCATAATATGATCAAGTAGTCAAACTGAACAAAAACATTCAATAAAAAAATATTTATTTTTTTCTGGTTCTAAGACCCGTAGTTCGAGCGACCAACTCGTTTTTTTCAAATTGTCTTTCATTATTAAGAAAGGGTAATGAAGATAAAATACGAGCTTGTTTTATAGCAATGGTAATTAATCGTTGTTGTTTTAAAGTCAATCTATTCACCCGTCTAGATAATATTTTTCCTTGTTCACTAATAAATCGACTAATTAAACTCATGTTTCTATAATCAATTCGATCCCCCGATCCAATCGGGGGCAGACGCCTACGAAGAGATCGCTTGGGCTTAAGAAAAAGTCGCTTGGATTTATCCATGGCTTGTTTATTTTATTCCTTTTTTCGAGAATCCTATTTCCTTTGATCGGATCAAAAATGCTAATGATTTCGAATTAAGAAATAGGATTTTGCTTATTTCTATTTAAATATATATATTAACATATGATATGCTAATATATGATATGTCAATATGTCATTTTTCATCTTCCTTGTAAAAGTCACACGCAGTTGATCGATTCCATCTATTTCTTTATCTCCCCGTGAATTGTATGTTTGTAACAATAGGGACAGAATTTTCTCAACTCCAATCGACTAGGCCTATTGTGTCGATTCTTTTGAGTAATATATCTAGAAATGCCTATTGATTTCTTATTAACACTCTTTCGAACACAACTGGTACATTCTAAAATAACCCTTATTCGGACGTCTTTACCATTGGCCATGAACCTCCTTTTGGTTTTTATTCACTCAACTCTTCTATTTTCCTATCCGAAACGAAGAAGAAAAGAAGGAAAAAATACAAGTTACTAACTCGAAATCAAATTATGAAAGATTTTGTTGCCGCCAATAGAGTAATAGTAAAAATAAGTAATACAATGATTAAAAATTATATTTACATTAGAAGTATATTTAGATTAGAAGTTTAGATTAGAATAGAAGTACAGTCTTTCTATTTTATTTCAACTTCTTGTATGATATTGTTGCCCTAACCGCATTTCCACTTCTGTTCTCTTAATTTAATTAAAGATTTAATTAAAAAGATTTAATTAAAGTAAATTTACTTGAAGTTTGAACCCAGTTTCGTGTTTGGCTGAGGTTGAATCCACTTTTATTCTTTCTCTTTTCTAACTTATTCGAATTAGAAAAAAGGGGGTAGTAGTCAGAGATATAAAATTGTGTCTCTAAGTTTCTTCACCCCCCCGTGTTAATAACTAGAATGAAAAAAAAGGGAATGTCAAAGCATCCGGGAAAAAACGATTGATCTCTATCAATAGACCTGCTAAAGACCCGAACCATAGAGTACTTATTACTGGCGCTACGGATAGATATGTTTTTAGATCTCGCATAAAAAATCCTCCTTCTGTATTCTTTATTGTAATACATAACGGCAATACATATATGATCAGATGTATATATGTAGTTAAATTAAAGGACACTCGCATTTGTTTTGTACGCGGAATTCTTAATTCAAATTGAGAAATGTACAATAATTTGATAGATAAGATTTTCCTCTTCTTTTCTTAAATCTTAAAAGAACAAAATACGTCTCTTTCCGTCTGGGCATTCACGAAATTTAAGGCGGGTTTCCTATTTTTTTTTTTCATATGTATATAAGTTTATTATTATATGTATTATATGTTATATGATATGAGACAAAAAAAAAGAAGAAATGGCAAGATAAGTTATGTATCTCAATGGAGAAAATGAAATGAAATAAGTATGTGGAAAACAAGACAGGGATTCTCTACAATGACATTGTAGACCAATTGAAAGGGATGTAGCGCAGCTTGGTAGCGCGTTTGTTTTGGGTACAAAATGTCACGGGTTCAAATCCTGTCATCCCTACTTATTACTTCGCCTCTGAGCAATACAATAACAAGGGATCAATTGAGATCAATTAAAATTAGGCATACCTAATCATAAATTAATATGATATTCTTTAATATCATATTATTATTTATTATATTTATATATAATATAGTTTATATATGAGATAGTATAGGCATTCAAGATGTAGTGGAGTCAAAGGAGTCAAAAAAAAAGAATCTTTTTACTTACAGCTTTCTTTTTTGTAATAAAAAAGCGCTCTTAGTTCAGTTCGGTAGAACATGGGTCTCCAAAACCCAATGTCGTAGGTTCAAATCCTACAGAGCGTGATTCCATTCTTGTTTTGTTAAGTCAAAAATTTTAGGAAAAAGCTTGAACATCAATCTTAATTTGACCTCCTGTGGATTAAAAAAAGGAGGAGGTCAAAAAAAAAAGGGTATTAATTAATCAAAGATCCAACTGGTCACCACGTCTGTATTGTAAATAAGCAGTTACGAATAATCCAGCCAAAGTAATAGGAATTAGACCTAAGACGATTCCAAATAGAAAAACTTCAATCATTTCAATTTGTTTGAAAAGAGGAAAAAGGAGGTAATATCTATCCTTAAATATTAATGCATATTGCCCATAAATCTCAATAACCAAGAATTGGAAATTGACACGGTAAGGAACTAGAAAATGGAATACTGCAAAAAAAAAAAAATTCTTTTTTTTTTTTATGAATTGTTCATTCAATTAATTTCAAATAAGTCGTATCTTGCTCAGACTAATAAATAGAACTAAAGTTATAGTTAAAGCTACTAACAGAAAACCAAAATAACTAGTTAGAGTGGGCATGAAGGAACTAAATAAACTATTTTTTTTTATCCATATATTTGTAAAATACTTTCCTAAATTCAATTTTTTAAAGATACGAAGATAAGCAAAAATACCAATTGAAAGTTTTTTATTTATTAATCATTTATCAATCATTATCATTATAGATTATAGACAACTCTTGAAAAATAAAAGAACAAACTAAATTGAAATATTTAAATAATAATATATTAGAAAAACTGTGTTGTATAACTTCATTCAAAGAAACTGTCTTTGAATCAAATCACTATGTAAATCGCTACGGAATAAAATTGGAAAATCATTTCTATGTTGATCACTTCTTTTAGTTTATTTATTTATTTGTTATTTATTTGTATCGAATCCATTTTTTTTTAGATTTTAGAACGAAAAGTAACCCTCTATTTTTCTTTATAATATCTTTTACTTTTTTTTTTCTTTCCATATTAAAATAAAAAAAAAAAACCTCTTTGTAGTTTAATTAAGTATCAAGAAAATCAAGAAAAACCTTTTGCATCGAATACAAGAACAAGAATACACACATTCAGAATATTGATTCTTACAATTATTTTTTCGCTGTTCTCTCGAATATTCTCTACTGCCAGTACTTGTTTCTGGACAACTAAGCAATTCCTTAAAATGAAAAAAAGATTTCAACAAAAAACTCTTATTCTACAAGTACGAAGGGGAGGGAGTTAAATTTCGCATCTAATTGAATTGTGAATTCGGGGAATAGGCTAATCTCTTTTATGAATTTTTATTATTAATTATTAGAAAACAACCCGTCAAATTCACATTTTTC